TTGTCCACTACTTCTTATGAATTATGAATCTAAACAAAAGGTTTCGATAAACCCGAAAAAGAAGGAATAGTAATCTTTGACGAACAGACGAAGGGGATAAAAAATTATTATTATTTCAATACAAGACGACACAAGAAAGGTCGGAAAATCCTTTCTTGTGTCGAGTAGAAGCTTAGGAAGAATAGTAATTCCTACTGGTGGAAGTATTTGTTTCTTCCGTTTACCCCGACCATTCCTTGTATTCTCTTCCTTTGTATTTGTATTCCTATTGTCTATTACTAGGAATGGGATGGATACAAGTAATGAATTCAAGACATCCTGCGAAAACAGTATAAACAAAGCAAGCAAAAAGGTTTACAGAATTTTTTGATCATACAGAATTGTATCGATCGGAAATACAAAAATTCGGCGCTTTTTACCAGCTCCGTGGTAAAGAATCTATGGATCTAGAAATTCATTTCGTACAATTGAACCTTTTCAAACTGTTTCTTTTTAAGAACCAAAAAAATTTGTGCCAAAATAACGGATGCCAAGAAGAACAAAAGGCCTTGGATGCGTAATGGATCTTGAAGCACTATTTCCGCGTCTCCCTGACCAAATCCTCCCACATTAGGATTGCTTGTTAATGGTTGATCAAGCTTGATGGATTCACCCTCTGAAACAAGAAGTTCTGGTCCTGGAGGTATAATATCAACCCCTTGATGTCCATCCGATGCATCAACTATGGTTATTTCATATCCCCCCTTTTCTTTACGTACTATTCTACTTACTATTCCTGCTGATGTCGCATTATAGACTGTATTGTTACTCTTGCTCCCATCCGGATAAATCTGACCCCTTCCCCTATTCCCACCTACATATATGGGATATTTTAAGAAGTGAACATCTTTTTTCGTAGCAGGGTCGGGGGAGAGAATGGGAAAGACAATTTCACTATATTTCTGACCGGGAACGGGACCTATCACAAGAATATTTTTTTTAGTAGGACGATAACTCTGAAAAGCTAGATTTCCCGTCTTTTCTTTCATTTCGGGAGAAATACGATCTGGGGGGGCTAATTCAAATCCCTCGGGTAAAATAAGAACAGCCCCCACATTCAAAGCCCCCTTTTTACCATTAGCAAGAACTTGTTTCAGTTGCATATCATAAGGGATTCGAACAACTGCTTCAAATACAGTATCAGGAAGCACAGCTTGCGGAACTTCAATATCCACGGGCTTATTAGCTAAATGGCAATTGGCACATACAATTCGTCCAGTTGCTTCTCGTGGATTTTCATAACCCTGCTGCGCAAAAATGGGATATGCATTTGAAATAGATGCCCGAGTTATTACATATATCATAATCGATACAGAAATGGATCGAGTCATCTGTTCCTTTACCCAAGAAAAAGTATTTCTATTTTGCATGGTCCAATCGTTGATCCCGGAATTTATACAATAAATGAGAAAGGTAGCTAGCTAGTATAGTTCCCTATCCACGAGTCTGCCATTGTACTGGAATAATTGTACAAATATAGGACGAATAACTTGACCAGGTAAACAGGTAGAAGTATAAAGAATCAGTAAGATTGAAAATACTTTCCTTATACAATACACGAAGAAACATTCTAATTTGATTCATATCATTCAATGAATGAGTTCTTCATTCATTCATTGAATGATAAATGACTACAAGTGAAGGAGATACACAATTTAAATAATGGAAGATCCAATATTTCACAATTGTATCTAGAATAACTGGAAAAGTGGAAACAAGACCAGATATAATTTGATCATTATGAGCCAATCCAAAATCGTTGTAGACCGAACCAATTATAAGTTCCCAACCATGGGTCGAGTGAAATCCAATCCATAAATCAGTAACTAAAAGAATTGAAAAAGCTTTTATTGTGTCACTTAAATTATAGAGAAATTCCTGAACCCAAGAATTTAGAATTCTAAGTTCTTCATTACCCAGAATAAAATAACCACTTAGAATAGCGAAACATATTATATTTGTCGAGAAATGCAAAATGATATGTAGATTATACTCATTGTGTGTTTTGATCAATTGTATCGTTTCCTTGTGTATTTCTATACGAAGCTTTTGTATATGTGTGTCCGGGTACTCCTTTATCATTTCGTCCAACAGGAATAGTTCTTCTAATTCTATGAATCTGTCTAGAACGTTTTTCTCTTTAATATTATTCAAAAAAGTTTCGGATTGCCGGGTATTCCACCAATTAGTAATCCAAGGTTCCAGACTTTTCTTAAATGAGAGAGAGACCCACCAGGGCAAAAATACTATAGATATGAGATATGGGAGGGAAGTCAATGTGTGTGTGTTTTTTTTTCATTTTGTATATGTGAATTGTTAAGGTATCGAACCTATAAATCTATTCCCATTTTTGTCTTCAAATTTCGTCCTTGGATCTAGATATAGAAAGAAGTAGAATAAGGGTCCTTTTCGGCTAAGATATATATATAGAATTCCCGGAGATATCTCAATTGGGAAAATTCGAACTAATTTCATCTAAATTTGATTATCCGTTCGATGAATACTCGAAAACCCACTGGAAGTCACGAATATTCGCCGGATTTCGAGACGAAAAAACCCCCCTCGCATCAATATTTAGAAATGAATCACCATATAACCAAAGCCCGGAAATAACGTTTCAAATTCTTGAACCTAAAAAGAGAGATTCTATATTACGATTACGAAATCCAAGTTCGGATATATTTGATGAAGCATACTTATTAGATTATAATTATAGTAGATAATACTTTTTACTAGTATAAAATATATTACTAGTAATATATTTTATACTAGTAAAAAGTATAAAAAAATGGAGTTGGTTTACAAAAAATTGCTTTTGATTATAGTTGTTGTTCCATATACGTTCTCCTGCTTTTGTTTTATTCTATGTGGTCTCCTCGACAACGGAACGGGAAAAAATCGAATATGTTTCGCTCGAATGAACATTCTGCGGAAACTTCAGTTGTCTTAAAAGGGGAATTCACAAGTGTCTTTTCTCATGCTGGGAAGACATTTATTCTTCAGTTCATTTCAAAATACTTCAATTGGTACGCGCAAGAAACAGGCCGATTCAGCAGCTTTTTGTTCAATTTCTCGTGGAGTCAAATTATCATCAGTACGAGTCAATGGAATGGCTCCCTGGCCTCTGATTTCCATATAAAGGACACGACGAGGATAAAGACCCTCTTTAATCTCCATTCTGATGGATTGTATATCTCTCATAAGGAAACGAAGGAAAATGCGACGATTTATTCCCGGAAATCCCCAACGAAAAATACATACTATTCCTTCCTTTCTATCAAAGCGGTCATAACCACTACCTACATTCCACGAAATTGTGCACCACAAATAGGAGCTAATGAATAGACCTGCAATCCCATAAAAAGACATCACAATCCCTTGTGGAAAAAAAATGATTTGCTGAGATGGAAATACGGATATCAGATTCCTACCAAGATAACTGGAAGTTCCAACCACTAAGAACCCTAGTGAACCTAAAAAAAGGATACAGGCCCAACAAAAATTACTTGTTTTCCGAGACCCCGTTATAAGTTCTATCCATATATGTTCTGATTGCCAGTTCATACTATACTAGATCCGCTTGCATTCGATTGGAATTGAGAGAATAACCAAAATGAATTTGACTTTACTTCTATTGATCCCGAAGTAACTCTCATCAACTAGCACTATTTTGATGGAAACCATCAGGAGTAATTGGTTATATACGTTGACTTTTTATTTAAAATATTCGCCAATCCATTCATTTTTTACCAGCTATATCCATATATATGCATTTACGCGGATATCATGTGTCCGTATGCATAACAAACAGTTCTTTCCTTTGTGTTCGAAAAGAGCCACATATCGTACCATATTAAACTAAATAAATATATGTATTATGATCCCGTTATGATACCGTGTTCAAATAAATTGATGAGAATTGGTTCCGTCGGATCTATACAATCTTATTTTTTTGGACATGAAGAGATAAAGAAGCCATTGCAATTGCCGGAAATACTAGGCCCACTAAGGGCACAAAAATGGAGGGTAAGTTGAGATCTGTCATAGAACGGGTGCCCCTTTCTTTATACCTATTATAAAGATATCTTTATGATAAGATATCTTTATAATAGGTATAAATGAAATCTATTCCAAGTGCAAGGAATGTCGAATTCTATTTAAATGAAGTGTACCTAATTCATCTTTCATTTTCAAAATGAATTTTTTGATTATTCTTCTCCCATCCTTACAAATAATTGAAATTCGAGTAGAAATTCAATTTCCTTCATTTTGATTCAAGGGAAAGAAACCGTGTAGTTGAAGTAGCTCGCTAAGAACACCTTTTAAAGGATTACGTGGTACGATTGAGTCGAATAAGCCCTTCTGGAATAAATACTCCGCCGATTGCGAACCCTCTGGTACTGTCGTATTCAATGTTTGTTCAATTACTCTTTTACCCGCAAAGGCAATGTAGGCATCTGGTTCAGCAATAATAATATCTCCCAACATACCAAAACTGGCTGTTACTCCACCGGTTGTAGGAGATGTCAAAATTGGAACATAGCATAACTTTTGCTTTGATTGATACTTATGCAAAATAGAAGAGATTTTTGCCATTTGGACCAAGCTCAAACTTCCTTCTTGCATACGTGCTCCTCCGGAAGCACACACAATAATGACGGGTAGAGATCGATTAGTCGCATACTCGAACAAACGGGTGATTTTCTCGCCAACTACGGATCCCATACTACCCCCCATGAACTCAAAATCCATAACCCCAATTGCTAGCGAAATACCGTTTAGTTGACCTACGCCCGTTTGAACAGCTTCAGTTAAACCCGTCTTTCTTTGATAAGAATCGATACGATCTCTATAAGGTTCTTCCTCTGAATGAAATTCGATAGGGTCCATAGAGACCATATCTTCGTTCATAGGATCCCAAGTACCCGGATCAATCGAAAGTTCAATTCTATCTGAACTGCTCATTTTCAAATAATAACCACATTGTTCACAAATATTCATTTTTGACCTCAAACATTTTTTATAATTTAACCAGAAACAATTTTCGCATTGAACCCATAAATGTCTGTATTTATCGAAATCCCTAGACCTTTCTCTTTCTCTTATATTGAAATCACTTTCATTTGTACTAGTGTCTCTTTCTCTTATATTGAAATCACTTTCATTTGTACTAGTGTCTCTTTCTCTTATATTGAAATCACTTTCATTTGTACTAGTGTCTCTTTCTCTTATATTGAAATCACTTTCATTTGTACTAGTGCTGTCGCCCGAATTGTCGGTACCGTCTAAAGAACTGACTTCAAAACCAAAACCAGGATAATTGTTAGTAATGTTCGAATTAGGAGTACCGTTAATTATCCTCTGATCATTTTTCTTCTTATTTTTGCAATTTTTCTTCTTATTTTTGCAATTTTTCTTCTTATTTTCGCAATCGCAACAGTGGCAATGAGGACAAATACAACCCTCATTTTTCTTCTTATTTTCGCAATCGCAACAATGGCAATGAGGACAAATACAACCCTCATTTTTCTTCTTATTTTTGCATTTATAATTGCGATACCAATGATAACAATAATTCAAATTATCCGAATTTGAAAAAATCCTTTCTAGTTTCCTCCGAATAGCACTATCAGTGTCAGTTTCAAGACTAAAAGAACTATAAGTAAAAATCTCAAAAATATTCTTTTTAGTATCATGATATATAGTATAATCTGTTCCTTTACTATCCGTAAATAAAACGAGAAAAACGTGAGGCGAAATTCGATCAATATGGAAATCAAATAAATCAAAATCAAGTAAAGAATCAGGATCAGGGTTACGGAAAGGGCAAATACCACTACCGCGATGACTCCCGGAAGGGGGCATATTGTTCCCAGTATCCTCCTCAGTAAGTTCTTGATTTTCCCTAGTATGTCCAAGATCGCCAGAATCATTGAATTCATAGATCTTCTGATTTTTACTGGTATCTTTAAGGTCGTCAGAATCATTGAATTCATAAATCTCCTTATTTATATTAGTATTTTCCTCCTTATCTTCGCCGGTATTTCCAAGATCATCCGAACTATGGAAAGGACAAATGCCACTATCGCTATGACTTCTAGAAGGGGGCATTTTTTCCCTAGTATCCGCTTTTACCGTCTCCTCGTTTTGGTTTTCATTGATATGTTCGTCAGAAGAACTATACATTGATTTACTGAGCCCACACCTGTGTTCTAATTTTTTGTTAAACAAATTGTTAAGCAAAATCAAATTGAACCATCGTTTTCTCGTAATCATAAAGTTTTCCTCCTCATTTGAGGTATATAGAAATGGAAATGGTTAGTTATATATATATATATATATAGAAAATATAAAAATAGTATATTGAAAGTTTCAAGTGATTAGATAGAGAGGAGAGAGAGGGATTCGAACCCCCGTGTTAAGTGTTAATTCGTATCATCTCTAATCTCTACCGAAATAAAATACAATAATAAGCATTTGATAATATTATCGCATTCGATTATATTCTATGTCGAAATAGTCTCAATGTCAATACAGTCGAAATAGTTGTTTCTTTTCTTCCTATAAAAAAAATGCATAATTTATTCTCGTATAATCTCTATCCTATAATCAAATAATACGTTTCTATGTTATTATATGTTATATGATGCAATCAAATGAAAGATATATGTAAATACTAATACTTCGTATCATCTCTAATCTCTACCAAAATAAAATACAATAATAAGCATTTGATAATATTATCGCATTCGATTATATTCTATGTCGAAATAGTCTCAATGTCAATACAGTCGAAATAGTTGTTTCTTTTCTTCCTATAAAAAAAATGCATAATTTATTCTCGTATAATCTCTATCCTATAATCAAATAATACGTTTCTATGTTATTATATGTTATATGATGCAATCAAATGAAAGATATATGTAAATACTAATACTTCGTATCATCTCTAATCTCTACCAAAATAAAATACAATAATAAGCATTTGATAATATTATCGCATTCGATTATATTCTATGTCGAAATAGTTGTTTCTTTTCTTCCTATAAAAAAAATGCATAATTTATTCTCGTATAATCTCTATCCTATAATCAAATAATACGTTTCTATGTTATTATATGTTATATGATGCAATCAAATGAAAGATATATGTAAATACTAATACTTCGTATAATCTCTATCCTATAATCAAATAATACGTTTCTATGTTATTATATGTTATATGATGCAATCAAATGAAAGATATATGTAAATACTAATACTATAGTATTAGTATAGAATAATCATTCTTTATCTTTATTTTATTTTATTCGGCTCAATCCTTTTTTTTAGGAAAAGATTGGGCCGAGTTTAATTGCAATTAAGAGAACAAACAGGAATTACTGAATTACGCGCGCTTATTTATTCCTTATTTATTCTCTGTATCTAGCTTCTATTTATCTAGCTTATCCACTGGTTCGA